TAATGAAATCTATAGAAGAATTATCTATCGGAATAATACTCTTACAGATCTATTAACAACAAGTATAGCTACGCCAGAAGAATTAATAATATCTCAGGAAAAATTGCTACAAGAAGCAGTGGATGCACTTCTTGATAATGGAATCTGCGGACAACCAATGAGGGATGATCATAATAGAGTTTACAAGTCGCTTTCAGATGTAATTGAAGGCAAAGAAGGAAGAGTTCGCGAGACTCTGCTTGGTAAACGCGTCGATTATTCAGGGCGGTCAGTGATTGTCGTGGGCCCTTCACTTTCATTACATCGATGTGGATTGCCTCGCGAAATAGCAATAGAACTTTTCCAGGCATTTGTAATTCGTGACCTAATTAGAAAACATCTTGCTTCGAACATCGGAGTTGCTAAGAGTCAAATTCGTAAAAAAAAACCGATTGTATGGGAAATACTTCAAGAAATTCTGGATGACCATCCTGTATTGCTGAATAGAGCGCCTACTCTGCATAGATTAGGCATACAGGCATTCCTCCCCATTTTAGTAGAAGGGCGCGCTATTTGTTTACACCCATTAGTTTGTAAGGGCTTCAATGCGGACTTTGACGGGGATCAAATGGCTGTTCATGTGCCTTTATCTTTGGAGGCTCAAGCAGAGGCACGTTTACTTATGTTTTCTCATATGAATCTTTTGTCTCCAACTATTGGAGATCCCATTTCTGCACCAACTCAAGATATGCTTAGTGGACTCTATGTCTTAACGAGTGGAAATCGTCGGGGTATTTGTGTAAATAGGTATAATCCGTGTAATGGTAGAAACTATCAAAATGAAGAGAATAACTATAAGTATACAAAAAAAAAAGAACCGTTTTTTTGTAACGCCTATGATGCAATTGGAGCTTTTCGGCAAAAACGAATCAATTTAGGTAGTCCTTTGTGGCTGCGGTGGCGACTAGATCAACGCGTTATTGCTGCAAGAGAAGCTCCCATTGAAATTCACTATGAATCTTTGGGGACCTATTATGAGATTTATGGACACTATCTAATAGTAAGAAGTATAAAAAAAGAAATTCTTTATATATATATTCGAACCACTCTTGGGCATATTTCTCTTTATCGAGAAATAGAAGAAGCCATACAGGGGTTTTGGCAGGGCTGTTGTAATTCTATGCTACCAGCGGGAATTCGAGTCTCGCCGGGTTAACTAGGACTATAAAATTGCGGAATTTCTACGTGAATCAAGATCTAGAAAAGGAAGTTGTCCAATCACTGACTCAAACCCATTGTCAAATTCTACTCAGCGCAATATGGAGGTACTGATGGCAGAACGGCCCACTCAGGTCTTTCACAATAAAGTGATAGACGGAACTGCCATGAAACGACTTATTAGTCGATTTATTGATCACTATGGAATAGGATATACATCACATATCCTGGATCAAGTAAAGACTCTGGGTTTCCGACAAGCTACCGCCGCATCCATTTCATTAGGAATTGATGATCTTTTAACAATACCTTCTAAAAGATGGCTAGTTCAAGACGCTGAACAACAAAGTTTTATTTTGGAAAAACACCATCATTATGGGAATGTACACGCGGTAGAAAAATTACGTCAATCGATCGAGATCTGGTATGCCACAAGTGAATATTTGCGACAAGAAATGAATCCTAATTTTCGGATGACCGATCCTTTTAATCCAGTCCATATAATGTCTTTTTCGGGAGCCAGAGGAAATGCATCTCAGGTACATCAATTAGTAGGTATGAGAGGATTAATGTCGGATCCCCAAGGTCAAATGATTGATTTACCCATTCAAAGCAATTTACGCGAAGGACTCTCTTTAACAGAATATATTATTTCTTGCTACGGAGCCCGTAAAGGAGTTGTGGATACCGCTATCCGAACATCAGATGCAGGATACCTCACGCGCAGACTTGTTGAAGTAGTTCAACACATTGTTGTACGTCGAACAGATTGTGGCACCGTACGAGGTATTTCTGTAAGTCCTCGAAATGGAATGATGACCGACAGGATTTTTATCCAAACATTAATTGGGCGTGTATTAGCGGATCATATATATATAGGTTCGCGATGCATTGCTACTAGAAATCAAGATATTGGGGTTGGACTTGTTAATAGATTCATAACTTTTAGAGCACAACCAATCTCTATTCGAACCCCCTTTACTTGTAGGAGTACATCTTGGATTTGTCAACTATGCTATGGCCGAAGCCCAGCTCACGACGACCTGGTCGAATTGGGAGAAGCTGTAGGTATTATTGCAGGTCAATCTATTGGAGAACCAGGTACTCAATTAACATTAAGAACTTTTCATACCGGCGGAGTATTCACAGGGGGTACTGCAGAACATGTCCGAGCCCCTTCTAATGGAAAAATAAAATTCAATGAGGATTTGGTTCATCCGACACGTACACGTCATGGACATCCTGCTTTTCTATGTTCTAGAGACTTGTATGTAACTATTGAAAGTGAAGATATTATACACAA